TATTGCTACTTCCTCTCGAAGCATAGTACTATTATTTGATCGTTGAATCATTTATTTCTCTTGAACTTCAAATCCGTTCAATTCTTATTTCTACACACGTCTTTTTTTCGGAGGTCTACATCCATTATGTGGCAGAGGGGTTACGTCCTGTATTAGACATATGCGTATACCACTTCTACCAATGGCTCGTAATGCTGCATCTCTTCCGAGACCAGGACCCTTTATCCTGACTTCTGCTCGTTGCATACCCTGATCAACTACTGTACGAAGGACATTTCCCGTTGCGGTTTGGGCAGCAAATGGTGTTGCTTTTCTTGCGGTTCTGAATCCGCAAGTACCGGCGGAGGACCAAGAAACTACCTGACCCCGTACATCTGTAACTGTTACGATGGTATTATTGAGACCGGCTTGAACATGAATAAGCCCTTTTGGTATTCGACGCCCACTCTTACGCGAACTAAGACGTCCACGCCTACGTGGACTAAGATGTCCTTTCCTACTTGAACCAACTCTTGGTCTTATTATAATAGGTTTTGCCATATTTTGTCATCTCATAAATGGGAGTCAGAGATATATGGATATATCCATTTCATGTTAAAACAGATCATTTGGACATTATTAAGTCCTTTAGAGAGCCTCTTTGTCGATTTTTAGTTTAGATTCGAAGGATTATCCTTGTCTCTGTTTATGTCTCGGGTTGGAACAAATTACTATAATTCGTCCCCGCCTACGGATCAGTCGACATCTTTGACAAATTTTACGAACGGAGGCCCTTATTTTCATATTTGTAATTCCTTAATTGACTCCTTGGAAGAAAATAAGTCTCTTGCAATTTTGAGATGCGAGTCCCCGCGAAAGTAGTGTGAGTGTTGAAAAGGTCATCTAGTTATTCAAATCTTTGTTGTTGAGTCTATAAATGATACGCCCCTTGGTTGAATCATAACGACTTACTTCGATTTTGACTCTATCTCCTGGTAGTATTCGTATAAAACTACATCGGATCTTTCCTGAAATATACCCTAGAATCAGATCTTCATTATCTAAACGAACCCGGAACATGCCGTTGGGCAGTGATTCCGTAATTAAACCTTCATAAATCAATTTTTGTTCTTTCATTCCAGGTAATCCCTTTGAAGTATCAACTCATGGAGGAGGAGTGATATTTGTCTGCTTTTTTGTCACAAATAGGAATAGGAAGTTACCGACCAAATTCGGATATCAAAAAGGTTACCATATATATAACAAAATTTCTCCCCCGATTCTTTCTAGTCGAGCCTCTCGATCTGTCATTATACCTCGAGAAGTAGAAAGAATTACAAGCCCCATACCTCCTAAAATCTTAGGGATTTGTTGATAGTTAGAATAGATTCGTACACCGGGTCGGCTGATACGTTTTAAAATAGTTCTATATGGCCCTTTTCTATGTCTTCTTCTATATGGTAGGGTTAAAACTAAGAAATTTGTGTTCCTTTCTCGGTGTTTCCTCACGTTTTCGATAAAGCCTTCTCGTAGAAGTATTTTCACAATGTTTTCGGTGATATTAGTAGATGCTATTCGAACCAGTTCTTTGTTATCCATCTCCGCGTTTCGTATAGAAGTTATTATGTCGGCAATAGTGTCCCTACCCATGATGACCTATAATTATTGGTACCTCTGAGTTTTTTTTATTATCAACATGCTCTTTTTTTTTATCAATTATTAAGGGATATACGTGAGACACAATCTACTATCTATTCTATATTCAGATACACTAAAGATATCGTGGTCTCGTCTATGAGTTTTTATAATACCTCAGGGGCTAATGAGACTATTTTAGTAAAATTCAATTGTCTCAATTCCCAAGCGATCGCACCAAAGACTCGAGTTCCTTTTGGATTGCCTTTTTGATCAATGACAACTGCAGCATTGTCATCATATTGTATTATCATGCCATTGTCCCGTTTGAGTTCTTTACATGTACGTACAACTACAGCTCTGATCACTTCTGATCTTTCTAGAGGCATATGAGGCACTGCTTCTTTGATTACAGCAACAATAATGTCACCAATACGAGCATATGGACGATTAGTAGCTCCTATGATTCGAATACACATCAATTTTCGAGCTCCGCTGTTGTCTGCGACATTTAAATGGGTTTGAGATTGAATCATAGCTTTTTTTGATCTTTTCTTTCAATCCATAGAAAGGGCAAAGGAAAAAAGAAATATTGTTTGGCCAGAAAAAAACCAATTGCCCGTTGGTTTTTCATCAGAAAGACCCCTTTCCTTTGTTTGCACATCCCTATTCGACAATAAAGAATTGAGTTCGTATAGGCATTTTGGACGCAGCTATTGAAATAGCTTCTCTGGCTACTTTTTCTGAAACCCCAACCATTTCATAAAGTATTCGACCCGGTTTCACGACGGATACCCAATATTCGGGAGATCCTTTCCCCGAACCCATACGCGTTTCTGTTGGTCTTCTTGTAACAGGTTTGTCTGGAAATGTGCGTACCCATACTTTTCCACCACGACGCGCATACCGTGTCATTGCTCGTCGTCCGGCTTCTATTTGTCGAGAGGTGATCCAAGCCGGCTCAAGTGCCTGAAGAGCGTATCGACCGAAACAAATCTGATTGCCTCGATAAGAAACGCCCCGCATTCTTCCTCTATGTTGTTTACGGAATCTGGTTCTTTTGGGGTTATAGTTGATGGTTGTTTCACAATTCCATCTCTACTGCAAAACCGGACATGAGAATTTCTTCTCATCCAGCTCCTCGCGAATGAAACGATTCAATAATATTAGAGATAGGTATTCAATGAATAATACACTGAATCATAGGATTCTTTTTTTTTTTTTAGATCGAAGATTATATAGATAGTATACACGAATAGACGTCTAGATATTTCTAGACATCTAGAATCTAATTTCATTTAGAATTTCTTTTTGATATGATAACCAATCTTCATTTGGACTTGTATTGAATATCCTAAAACGTCGTAAGGCTTTCGCGGGCGAATATTGACTCTTTCAAGATCTGGTTTATCCGAAGGGTCAGTCCATGACCTAGCAGAATAACTGAATTGGTTTCCGGTGCGTTTCGCCATCCCACCTAATGAATTATTAGAATTATTCGTTTTCAATAGAATCTTCTGCAGTCACAGGTTCCGTCGTTCCCATCACTTTTTGATGAATGGCTAGGTCCGAACTCGGCAATGGAGCTCTTAATTGAATTTGTTGTTCCTGAGTCAATTTCCTCAGCCTTTATTGACTTGGTGCTCTTTTTTTTTTTTGTTTTAGGTTCTTCCTACGTATTGATGCTTTATTACACTGCCGTTTCTGAGATGATTCATAGACCATACATATTGGAATCATATATCATGGATATTTTAGTTCTCTCTTTCTATCACCCGTCCATTTATCCAATCCTTTTCTTTCACAATCTATAATCAGATTGATTTTTCTTTTATGTAAAAAGATTTCAGTTGCTACAACGATATGATCAATCGATCATACAGTGACTGGTATCTTGGATCGAGATAATACGAAGCAATGAGCTGGTTATTAGTTCTATAGTTATTTATCGTTATGAGTTCTATAGTTAGTAGCTCATACTCTTATTCTGGTATGGGTCGCCCCCCTTTTTTTGAACCCTAACTGAAACCTAAATGAAATAAAAAACCGACGAGTCACACACTAAGCATAGCAATTATACCAAAGGGTCAATCCAATTTTTATTCAATCCTATAGAATAAAAAGAAAAAAGAATTGCTCATTTTGTGTGCCATCGCTGGATAGACTAGAAATCAAAAGACAAAAGAAAAGAGCCTTATTCCTCGCCCCCAAATATCCAAATTTTGATGCCTAATACCCCATAAACCATTCGAACTGTATATGAACAATAATCAATTTTAGCTTGAATGGTTTGTAGCGGAACCCTACCTTCTCTGATCCATTCAACACGTGCAATTTCTTTTCCGTCGATACGGCCTGCAATTTGTACTTGAATTCCTTTTGTATTCCCTTCCTTAATGGGTAATTCAATCGCGGTTTTCATTGCCTTTCGAAATGCAACTTTTTCTTTTAATTGTTTGGCTATGTATTCTGCAAGAATAGTAGGCTGTCCATAAGGCTTTGTAATTATTGTGATAGCAATGTTGAGTTTATAATTCACAGAATGAAACTCTTTTGCTACATTAGTCTGTAATTCTTTGATTCTTTGTGGTTTCCCCTCTTTTAATAATTTTGGCAAGTCTGGGAAGCTCGTATAGATTATGACCTTTATCACATCGATACTTTTTTGAATCTCTATACGTGAAATGATTGCCTCATCCGAAGGTTTTTTTTTTCCTTTTACATTGTTCTTAACACAATCACGTATATAATTCTTGATACAATCACGTATTTTTTGGTCTTCCTGAAGACCTTTGGAGTAATTTTTTGGTTTTGCAAACCAAAGGGAATGATGTCTTTGGGTTGTACCAAGTCTCAAACCAAGTGGATTTATTTTTTGTCCCATACACCCTCACTCTCCCTATTAGCCCATTTCAATTTCAGTCTGTCCCGATCTATCATATTAGAAATATCCCTCTCTTATATCTGTATATTTAGTATATATCTCTATCCATCTTTTTTATCCATATTTGATCTTTCGATATTTTTTACAATACATAGCCCTATTTTTTATCCATATTTGATCTTTCGGTATCTCTGTCAATACAATAGTTATATGACAGGTGGTTCTTTTTATCGGATAACTATGTCCTCGAGCTCGAGGTTTTAACTTTTTCCTGATAGTACCTCTGTTGACTTCGGCTTTACTAATGATTAAATCTGTTGTCTTTAAACGCATATTGTGCCTAGCATTGGCTGCTGCAGAAGAAATCAATTTTAAAATAGGTACACATGCTCGATAAGGCATGAGTTTTAATATCAAAAGTGTGTCTGTATAGGAACGTCCACGAATCTGATCAATGACTCTTCGCGCTTTGTGAGCAGACAGACGGATATGTTGACCTAAAGTGTATACTTCTACACCTTGGTCCTTTTTTATCATAAGGTTCACCTCCCACGAATGAACAACGAGCACCTAACATTCACTTTATTAATTCAGATTAACGACGAGATTTATTATCGTTTCTCGTATGTTCCCGAAAATTAAGAGTAGATGCAAATTCTCCCAATTTTTGGCCTACCATACGCTCTGTTATATAAACAGGCAAATGCTCCTTTCCATTATGAATGGCGATTGTATGTCCGATCATTGTGGGTATAATGGTAGATGCTCGGGACCAAGTTATTATTATTTCTTTTTCCCCCTTCATGTTGAGTTTTTCAATTTTTCCTAATAAATGATTAGCAACAAAAGGATTTTTTTTTTTTGAACGTGGCACAGCTAATTACTCCTATCTTTTTTCTTTTGTAAAGCCGAAGAAACATATGTGATGTTCAAGATTTTCCTATTTAGTACGTCGACGAAGAATGAAACTATCGCTATATTTATTCCGTTTTCTACTTCTTCTTCCAAGTGCAGGATAACCCCACGGGGTTAGGGGGTGTTTTCTACCAATGGGAGCCCTTCCTTCGCCACCCCCATGGGGATGGTCTACAGGGTTCATAACCACTCCTCTGACTACAGGACGCTTACCTAGCCAACGCTTAGATCCGGCTCTACGCATCAAACTTTTCTGGCTCACCCCAACATTACCTACTTGTCCGACTGTTGCTGAGCAGTTTTTGGATATCAAACGGACCTCTCCGGATGGTAATCTTAATGTGGCCGATTTACCTTCTTTTGCAATCAGTTTTGCTCCAGCTCCCGCTGCTCTAGCCAACTGTCCACCCTTTCCAAGTGTGATTTCTATGTTATGTATGGCCGTGCCTAAGGGCATATGGGTTGAAGTAGATTCATCTTTTTGATCAATCAAAACCCCTTCCCAAACTGTACAAGCTTCTTTCCAAAGCATACGGCTTTCTGAATGTATAGGAGGATATCTAGACAGATGGTTCCTATATGAATCGTATGATGAAGTATCACATGAGTGGATAGATAGAAATCCAAATATGCTGAATCACTCATGTGATGATATTCTACATCCTCGGTCTCTCCGTTCCGTCATCTGGCTTATGTTCTTCATGTAGCATTCAGATCGAATGACTCTATGAAATTACGTCAATACTTCCATATATTAGGGGTAACGTAGGAGACATCTCTCTTTTTCCCCGGGGGGTAGAATTACCACTGATTAGCTTTCAATTCGCCTCTGACCATCAAATGAAATGTGAATAACCTCTCTTCTCTTTGAAACAAAGGGCGTTTCTGGTTCTGTCGGTGCTTCAAACAATTTTGTCTTCTCCATATTACCATATCTCTAGAGTCAATAATTTTATATAAGGAATTACTGAACTCAATCACTTGCTGGCGTTACTCTTCAGTTTTCTGTTGAGGTCTATTCCGTAGAGGCATTCAAATAGGATCCGTGATCGATTTCTAGGTTTCGTCGTAAACCTGATTGGTTACTTCCAATTACGTAAATCCATGGTTCAAACCGCACTCAAAGGTAGGGCATTTCCCATTGAGATAGGAACTTCTGTACCCGAAACAATGGTATCTCCAATTCTAGCCCCTCTGGGATGTAAAATATAGCTCTTCTCACCATCCCCATAGTGTATGAGACAAATGTGTGCATTTCGATTAGGGTCGTATTCTATGGTTACGATTCTCCCAGATATGTCTTTTTCATTCCGTCGAAAATCTATTTTACGGTATAGACGCTTATGACCTCCCCCTCTATGCCTTGCGGTAATGATGCCTCTGGCATTCCGCCCTTTCCCACAATGACGCTGTCCGATCTACTTTTCATTAATGAAAGTAGATCTTTCTTTTATCCAATAAACTATCTTATTAGTTGGTTGGATTCAGTCATCTCCCTCCCATCAGCTACCCGCCTTTGAAGCGCCTTGCGGAACGCCTTTTCTGGCTCCGTAGTAGTAGTACTGGAGCTCTCTCCTGGCGGATCCATTGAATCTCTTGTCGCAGAGCGTTAGGTCGCTACTATTTTCGCTTCCGGGGCCACAGGTCGCTCGAATTTTGTTTTGGCCCCCCGTAGCCTAGGCAAGTTCTATGGGTGAATCCTATTCGATTCCGAGATCCTGTGAAAGGGCGTCCCACTCCTACGGAGTATTGTATTACTGATAAGTATACATTAATACAATACTCCATCTAGTTAATTTAAGTGATGCTTTAGTTCTACTGCATAGAAAGCAGCTTTGTTTTTTTTCTATTTCTTCCTTCTTCTCGAATTATTTTATTTCGTAGTTGCTTTTTTTGAGTTGGGAGTCTTTCCAGGCCAATTCATACCTTCGGGCTGTTATCGTCTGATGATATGTAATTATGCAATTTGTTCTTGTTACTAGGTCTTCTATGAGACCAACGTGAAAGAGTGAAAGATCCCACTAAATCGAATTTTGTCCCTGAATCTAACAAAGAATCTAATAAAGAATCGAACCAATTCTATTTTT